GTTGTTTTGTTCAATCCTTTGATAACCAAGGTCATTCTTTGCTAAAGAGAAATGATCACTATGAGTCAGACTCAATAGAATTGGATCCATTCCAAATAGCGAGAATTAGGATTCTTGATCCCTCTCAATCTCTCTTTCAATTCGAGGATCCAGAGAGGTGTTTTCATAGTTATCTCCGAATATTTTCGATTTCATTTTTCTATGATATGTCTTTCTATATGCAAATTGGTTATTTACGATGTACGATGATCCCTGTTAAGCATCCATGGCTGAATGGTTAAAGCGCCCAACTCATAATTGGTAAATTTGCGGGTTCAATTCCTGCTGGATGCACGCGAACGGGAACGTTCCATAAGTCTATTGGAACTGGTTCTCTATCCATGGAATCTCATCCATCATCCATACATAACGAATTGGTATGGTATATTCATACCATAACATAAGAACAATAAGAACTCGAATTCTTATCGATACTGGAACTCAGAGCATAGGAGGGAAAGTCGATTTATGGATGGAATCAAATACGCAGTATTTACAGAAAAAAGTCTTCGTTTATTGGGAAAGAATCAATATACTTTTAATGTCGAATCGGGATTCACTAAGACAGAAATAAAGCATTGGGTCGAACTCTTCTTTGGTGTTAAGGTAGTAGCTGTGAATAGCCATCGACTACCTGGAAAGGGTAGAAGAATAGGACCTATTCTGGGACATACAATGCATTACAGACGTATGATCATTACCCTTCAACCGGGTTATTCTATTCCACTTCTAGATAGAGAAAAAAACTAAAGGAGAATACTTAATAATACGGCGAAACATTTATACAAAACACCTATCCCGAGCACACGCAAGGGAACCGTAGACAGGCAAGTGAAATCCAATCCACGAAATAATTTGATCCATGGACGGCACCGTTGTAGTAAAGGTCGTAATTCCAGAGGAATCATTACCGCAAGGCATAGAGGGGGAGGTCATAAGCGCCTATACCGTAAAATAGATTTTAGACGGAATCAAAAAGACATATCTGGTAGAATCGTAACCATAGAATACGACCCTAATCGAAATGCATACATTTGTCTCATACACTATGGGGATGGTGAGAAGAGATATATTTTACATCCCAGAGGGGCTATAATTGGAGATACTATTGTTTCTGGTACAAAAGTTCCTATATCAATGGGAAATGCCCTACCTTTGAGTGCGGTTTGAACTATTGATTTACGTAATTGGAAGTAACCAATTAGGTTTACGACGAAACCTAGAAATCGATCACTGATCCAATTTGACTACCTCTACGGGATAGACCTCAACAGAAAACTGTTGAGTAACGGCAGCAAGTGATTGAGTTCAGTAGTTCCTCATAGAAAATTATTGACTCTAGAGATATGGTAATATGGAGAAGACAAAATTGTTTGAAGCACGCACAGAACCGGAAGCGCCCCTTGTTTCAAAGATAGGAGGACGGGTTATTCACATTTAATTTGATGGTCAGAGGCAAATTGAAAGCTAAGCAGTGGTAATTAAGACCCCCGGGGGAAAATAGGGATGTCTCCTAAGTTACCCATAATATGTGGAAGTATCGACGTAATTTCATAGAGTCATTCGATCTGAATGCTACATGAAGAACATAAGCCAGATGACGGAACGCGGAGACCTAGGATGTAGAAGATTATAACATGAGCCATTCAGCAGATTTGGATTCCTTTCCTATATATCCACTCATGTGGTACTTCATCATATGATTCATATAAGATCCATCTGTCTAGAGATCGTCATATACATCTAGAAAGCCGTATGCTTTGGAAGAAGCTTGTACAGTTTGGGAAGGGGTTTTTTGAGAGAAAAGAAGAATCTACTTCAACCGATATGCCCTTAGGCACGGCCATGCATAACATAGAAATCACACGTGGAAGGGGTGGGCAATTAGCTAGAGCAGCAGGTGCTGTAGCGAAACTGATTGCAAAAGAGGGTAAATCGGCCACTTTAAGATTACCATCTGGGGAGGTCCGTTTAGTATCCCAAAACTGCTTAGCAACAGTCGGACAAGTGGGTAATGTTGGGGTGAACCAAAAAAGTTTGGGTAGAGCCGGATCTAAGTGTTGGCTAGGTAAACGCCCCGTAGTAAGAGGGGTAGTTATGAACCCTGTGGACCACCCCCATGGGGGCGGTGAAGGGAAAGCCCCCATTGGTAGAAAAAAACCCACAACCCCTTGGGGTTATCCTGCGCTTGGAAGAAGAACTAGGAAAAGGAAAAAATATAGCGATAGTTTTATTCTTCGTCGCCGTAAGTAAATACGTAACTAGGAATATGGAAAATTGCATTTTTGGAATTTGCAATAATGCGATGGGCGAACGACGGGAATTGAACCCGCGCATGGTGGATTCACAATCCACTGCCTTGATCCACTTGGCTACATCCGCCCCTTATCCAGCTAAAGGATTTTTATCTTTTTTTCATTCATCATTATTCTATTTATTTTGACCTCCATACTTCGATCGAGATATTGGACATAGAATGCCACTCTTTAAAAAGGAAAAAGGGAGTAATCAGCTGTGACACGAAAAAAAACGAATCCTTTTGTAGCTCATCATTTATTGGCCAAAATAGAAAAGGTAAATATGAAGGAGGAGAAAGAAACAATAGTAACGTGGTCCCGAGCATCTAGCATTCTACCCACAATGGTTGGCCATACAATCGCGATTCATAATGGAAAGGAACATATACCTATTTACATAACAAATCCTATGGTAGGTCGCAAATTGGGGGAATTCGTGCCTACTCGGCATTTCACGAGTTATGAAAATGCAAGAAAGGATACTAAATCTCGTCGTTAACTGAATTCAGAATAGAAAGATTCAGAATAAACAAAGGATTCAAAATAAAATAAAGGTAGGCGGGGAATAACCTTTTTTATGACAAGTTTCAAACTAGTAAAGTATATCCCTAGGATAAAGAAGAAGAAAAATGGGCTAAGGAAACTCGCAAGGAAAGTTCCAACCGATCGTTTACTTAAGTTTGAGCGAGTTTTCAAAGCACAAAAACGTGTAAATATGTCTGTTTTCAAAGCACAAAGAGTTCTTGATGAGATTCGCTGGCGTTACTACGAGGAAACTGTTATGATACTGAACCTCATGCCTTATCGAGCCTCTTATCCCATCCTAAAGTTGGTTTATTCGGCAGCAGCGAATGCTACTCATTATAGGGATTTCGACAAAGCAAATTTATTCATTACTAAAGCCGAAGTCAGTAGGAGTACTATTATGAAAAAATTCAGACCTCGTGCTCGAGGGCGTAGTTTTCCCATAAAAAAAAGCATGTGTCATATAACAATTGTACTAAATATAGTAAAGAAATAAAGAAATCTAAATAACCTTTAGATCCATCTAAGATTTCGATTCCCAGTAAAAAAAAAAAATATAGATATAGAAAAATATGGGACAAAAAATAAATCCACTCGGTTTCAGACTTGGTACAACCCAAAAACACCATTCCTTTTGGTTCGCACAACCAAAAAATTATTCTGAAGGTCTACAGGAAGATAAAAAAATAAGGGATTGTATCAAGAACTATATACAAAAGAATAGGAAAAAGAGCTCGAATAGAAAACTAGAATCAGACTCAAGTTCCGAAGTAATTACACATAATAGAAAAACGGACTCAGGTTCAAGTTCAGAAGTAATTACACGTATAGAAATTCAAAAAGAAATCGATACGATCCACGTCATAATCCATATTGGATTCCCTAATTTATTAAAGAAAAAAGGAGCAATCGAAGAATTAGAGAAAGATCTACAAAAGGAAATTGACTCTGTAAACCAGAGACTTAATATTTCTATTGAAAAAGTTAAAGAGCCTTATAGAGAGCCTAACATTCTTGCAGAATATATAGCTTTCCAATTAAAAAATAGAGTTTCATTCCGAAAGGCAATGAAAAAAGCCATTGAATTAACTAAAAAAGCAGATATAAAGGGAGTCAAAGTAAAAATTGCGGGTCGTCTCGGAGGAAAAGAAATAGCACGTGCCGAATGCATCAAAAAGGGTAGACTTCCCCTCCAAACAATTCGCGCTAAAATTGATTATTGCTGCTATCCAATTCGAACTATCTATGGAGTATTAGGTGTAAAAATTTGGATATTCGTAGACGAAGAATAACTAATCTTATCTTTGCATTCTGTCTAGTGATATAATAAAAAATAACAAGAGACTTTTTTTCCTGAAATACCTGAAAAAAGAAGAAATTCTACCTCTTTCTATAAGATTTAATGAAAATTGAAAAATCATTTAATATAATTGCTATGCTTAGTGTGTGACTCGTTATTTTTTTTTTAAGAAAAAAACTTAGTAATTATGGAAAAGAAAATTAACTACTAACCAACTTATTGCTTCGTATTGTCGATATCCTAACTAAGAAACAGTCACTATATGAATAAATACCTCTATTATAAATGAATAGATGTATCATATAGTTGTAGCAACTGCTTTTTCTCTAAAAAAGAAATGAAATTCTAGGTTGTGAAGCAAAACTAAAGGGATGTAGATAAAGGGAGGGATGATAGAAAGAAAGAAGAGGAATTTAAGTAAGATATAGGATTCCAATATGTATGGTCTATGAATTGCATCATAAAAAACAATGTGATAAAGCATCAATATAAAAAAACTAATAGAAAATTAGAAATCGTAACTTGAAAAAAGAACTCTAAATTTATTAAAGCAATAATAAAGAATAAAGAGCCGACCGGATTAATAAAACTGAGAAAATTAACTCGGAAATATATTTTTTTGAAGCTCCATTGTGGAATTAAGACCTAACCATTCAAGGAGAAGCAGTGGGAACGACGGAACCTATGATTCGATAGGATTTTACTGAAAAAAAATCCTAATACTTCATTGGGTGGGATGGCGGAGCAAACCAAAAAAATTGTCTTATTTAGTAAGGTTTGAAATTAACAAATAAGACAGGAAAGAGTAAATATTCGCCCGCGAAATCCTTATTGAATTAGAATACTTTACCATTATTCAATAAGAGTAAAAAAAACCTAATTTTTTCTATTAGCTATTAATGTGTATCTATCCCTAATATTTTTGAATATTATGGAATTAGAGAATTTTGCACACTCTCTCATTTCATTCGCGAGGAGCTGGATGAGAAGAAACTCTCATGTCCAGTTTTGCAGTAGAGATGGAACTCAGAAAGAACCATCGACTATAACCCGAAAAGAACCAGATTTCGCAAACAACATCGAGGAAGAATGAAAGGAAAATCCTGCCGAGGCAATCGTATTTGTTTTGGTAGATATGCTCTTCAAGCACTGGAACCTGCTTGGATCACGGCGAGACAGATAGAAGCAGGACGAAGAGCAATAACACGATATGCACGTCGTGGTGGAAAAATATGGGTACGTATATTTCCCGACAAACCGGTTACACTAAGACCCACAGAAACACGTATGGGCTCAGGAAAGGGGTCCCCCGAATATTGGGTAGCCGTTGTTAAACCAGGTCGTATACTTTATGAAATGGGGGGAGTATCCGAAACTGTAGCTAGAGCAGCTATCTCCATAGCTGCCAGTAAAATGCCAATACGAAGTCAATTTATTCGATTAGAAATATAGAACCCTCTAAAACGAAAACGGGTATTGAAGATAAAAAAAAGTCCCGTTTTTCTTTCTGAAAAGACATTCTTTCATCCTTTTGCATTGAAATAACAAATTGAAATCAAAATAATATGATTCAACCTCAGACCCTTTTAAATGTAGCAGATAATAGTGGAGCTCGAAAATTAATGTGTATTCGAGTCATAGGAGCTGCTGGTAATCAGCGATATGCTCGTATTGGTGATGTTATTGTTGCTGTAATCAAAGACGCATTGCCGCAAATGCCCCTGGAAAGATCCGAAGTAATCCGAGCTGTAATTGTACGTACATGTAAAGAGTTCAAATGTGAAGACGGTATAATAATCCGATATGATGACAATGCAGCGGTTATAATTGATCAAAAAGGAAATCCAAAAGGAACTCGAGTTTTTGGCGCGATTGCCGAGGAATTGAGAGAATTGAATTTTACCAAAATAGTTTCATTAGCTCCTGAAGTATTATAAATACTAGTAGGTGAAATTTAGATCAAAGAATAAATTTAGTGGATTGTGTTTTACGTATATGTTTTAAAATCCAAAATGAAAAGAAAAAAAAGAAAACATGTTGATTATAGAAAAATTTGGAGGAACCTAGAATTAGAGTCTTATGGGCAAGGACACTATTGCTGATTTACTAACCTCTATAAGAAACGCGGACATGAATAAAAAAGGAACAGTTCGAGTAATATCTACAAATATTACCGAAAACATTGTTAAAATACTTCTACGAGAGGGTTTTATTGAAAGTGTTCGGAAACATCAGGAACGTAACAGATATTTCTTGGTTTCAACTTTGCGACATCAAAAGAGAAAGACTAGAAAAGGAATATATAGAACAAGAACCTTTTTAAAGCGTATAAGCCGACCCGGCTTACGAATTTATACCAACTATCAAGGAATTCCTAAAGTTTTGGGTGGAATGGGAATTGCTATTCTTTCTACTTCTCGAGGGATAATGACGGATCGAGAGGCTCGACTAAACAGAATTGGAGGAGAAGTCTTATGTTATATATGGTAATCGCCGTGCCTATAGTGCCCGAATTCTATCTCGACCTTCCTATTTTGAAAATAAAAACGGAAAAATAGGAGAAAAAAAAAAATGACAGAAAAAAAAAATAGGAGAGAAAAAAAAAACCCGAGAGAAGCAAAAGTCACTTTCGAAGGTTTAGTTACGGAAGCCCTACCCAACGGAATGTTCCGCGTTCGGCTAGAGAATGATACCATCATCCTGGGCTATATTTCAGGAAAGATCCGTTCTAGTTCTATACGAATACTGATGGGGGATAGGGTAAAAATTGAAGTAAGTCGTTATGATTCAAGCAAGGGACGTATAATTTATAGACTTCCCCATAAAGATTCGAAGCGTATCGAAGACTCGAAGGGTAGCGAAGATTTGAAGGATAGCGAATATTTGAAGGATACCACAGATTCAAAGGATTAGGTTTTTATTTTTTCTAGGGTAAAAAATGGAAGTTCAAAAATTAAAGCGAAGAGACTTATTTTTTCAAAAAGATTAGATTTATAGTTTAAGAAAGGATACGAAAATATGAAAATAAGAGCTTCCGTTCGTAAAATTTGTACAAAATGTCGACTGATTCGTAGGCGTGGACGAATTAGAGTCATTTGCTCTAATCCGAAGCATAAACAAAGACAGGGGTAATCCTTCTAAAAAGAACTTTACTTTCTAAAAATGAAAAAAGTACCCGCGGAAATGTTCCAATTCCAAATAAAAAAAATTTTTAATAATTAAAGTAAAGGGTATATTTTACCCTGAAACGGATATCTTTGTATCTTTTTTTCTTTTTGTTATTTCTAACTCATATTTATGAGATAATAAAATATGGCAAAAGCTATACCAAAAATTGGT